AAATGGAAGAACTAGAACCGTATGGATTTCCAAAGACTCCATGGATAGGAACTAAAAACGAGATATCGAAGTAGTTCTGATGATTCAGTATATCATCACTTCAATTCGGAGTTCTTAGTTACTTTGACCGGGTGGATCTTAGTGATGGAATAATAAGTAATAATTCATTGGTTGATTGTATCATTAACCATTTCTTTATTTTGGTGCGAGGAACTTACCATGAATCCACTGATTTCTGCCGCTTCCGTTATTGCTGCCGGATTGGCCGTAGGGCTTGCTTCTATTGGACCTGGAGTTGGTCAAGGTACTGCTGCGGGCCAAGCCGTAGAAGGTATCGCGAGACAACCAGAAGCAGAGGGTAAAATACGAGGTACTTTATTGCTTAGTCTGGCTTTTATGGAAGCTTTAACAATTTACGGACTGGTCGTGGCATTAGCGCTTTTATTTGCGAATCCTTTTGTTTAATCCTATTCTATAAACGTGGAAATACGTACTTCTTTTCTTATTTTATTGCCGTCGACTTACCGCTTGCTTCTTCGAATTATATCAAAACTTCACTCCACTTCTTCGTTGAGACAATACTCCGGGGAAGGTCTGATTTGAGGATGAGGAATTAGTAGATCCACTCGCTTTCTCACTTCCCGTCCTTAATTTAATGGAAACCCCTTTTGACTTTTAGGAAGCGTTGCAGGTATTTCGCAATTGACATGAAACCGGGGACCTAATAAGTATCTTATTGGGAACTTCAATTGAAATAAAATAATAATAAAGAATCCATTTTTGAAATTTGAAAATGATTTCAAATGAAATGAATATATTCATATTTAAAATAAGTCAATTAATAAAAAAAAAGAAATCAATAATAAAAAAACGGGACGAAGTGATACAAAAAGAACTCTGTTCGATTTTGTTAGTCCTATCTATAAGAGGAGAGCATATGAAAAATGTAACCGATTCTTTCGTTTCCTTGGGTTACTGGCCATCCGCCGGGAGTTTCGGGTTGAATACCGATATTTTAGCAACAAATCTAATAAATCTAAGTGTAGTGCTTGGCGTATTGATCTTTTTTGGAAAGGGAGTGTGTGCGAGTTGTGTATTTCAAGAATAGGCTGGATCCAACCGGCTGCACTTTCTTTTTTTTTATTTATAAATAGGGAAGAAAGGTGCACGATCTCGACGAATTACTTCTGAATAAATTAAGAAATCATATGTAAGAACCATAGCATTTCGTGACTCATTGGTAAATCAACTTTGATTCTCTATCAACCAATAATGTGGGACCATTAACATGGTTAAAGCTAAACCGCCTGAAGTCCAGGCACAACATGGTACTCTTTCTACCACTACGTTAGTACGGAGATGGTTTCAAAATGAATAGTTGGCAATTTATCCGATATAGAACACTCATATCGATAAAATGATTTGAACCATTTACTGGAAAAATGGGTGTCTCGACCTTTTTTTATCCAATGCTGAATCGACGACCTATGTATAAAATAAGAAGAATTTTTTGGATTTGAAGAAAAAAAAACAACTTTGCTGACAATTACAGATTTTTTTTGTCTGGTCGGAAGAGTCCTCTGAATATTCTGGTCTTGTATCAGTTTCCATATCTTGGAATACGAACAGAGAAGAGAGGGTAGGCTCATTACATTAAAAGATATGGGAATGCTCATAACATAAGTAACTGAGCGTGAGAGCCAAATGAATCGAAAGATTCATGTTTGGTTCGGGAAGAGATCATGGAAGTGAAGTTGTGAAATGAATGGGAAAATAATCTACTTTCATTAAGTGATTTATTAGATAATCGAAAACAGAGGATTCTGAGTACTATTCGAAATTCAGAAGAACTACGCGGAGGAGCTATTGAGCAGCTCGAAAAAGCCCGGGCTCGCTTACGGAAAGCGGAAATGGAAGCAGATGAGTTTCGAGTGAATGGATACTCTGAGATAGAACGAGAAAAACAGAATTTGATTAATGCCACTTATGAGAATTTGGAACGATTAGAAAATTACAAAAATGAAACCATTCATTTTGAACAACAAAGAGCAATTAATCAGGTCCGACAGCGAGTTTTCCAACAAGCCTTACAAGGAGCTCTAGGAACTCTGAATAGTTGTTCGAACAGCGAGTTACATTTACGCACCATCAGTGCTAATATTGGCATGCTCGGGGCCATGAAAGAAATAACTGATTAGCCCTTTTACTGTAGGCATTATTTTTTTTTTTCTCCCTTTGTTTCCGAAAAAGAATTAAGAGACACTAATGGTAACCATTCGAGCCGACGAAATTAGTAATATTATCCGTGAACGTATTGAACAATATAATCGAGAAGTCACGATTGTGAATACCGGCACCGTACTTCAAGTAGGCGATGGCATTGCTCGTATTCATGGTCTTGATGAAGTAATGGCAGGGGAATTAGTAGAATTTGAAGAGGGTACAATAGGCATTGCTCTGAATTTGGAATCAAACAATGTTGGCGTTGTATTAATGGGTG